AAATTAAACCCCTTTCCAATGTTTTTGGAAAATTCATTTATTTGGTCATTCGGAACATCTATTCCTCGATAGTATTTATGGATCCCTCCTAAAATAAAGAAGGAATCACTTGATTTACTGAATGACACAATAAAATCTATATTTTTCTAGATCAAATATAATGTAAGAAGTTCCATTTCTTCAATAAATTTCCCTCTCTCTTTTTTTTTCCGTTTGTCTACTACTTTTACTTTCTAATACAAAAATTATATGCGTAATGGTAATGTAATAATTATAAAATAATCAATCTAAAAAAAAAAAGAAAAGGTTAAATCTCGAAAAAGAAAAATAGAAATTCCTACGAAATCTTTGGCGAGGGGAATCAAGACTCATTACTATTTTATTTCGACACACGACAAGGAATTTTACACATACTTGCCGTGTGTCGAAGACTAGGAAGTCGAAGAATCCCCTCTAGAATCATTTGTTCCCCTCCTTTATCTTTTCTTTTCGTTGTATTCCCCAGTATCTAGTCGACTTTGATTCTCGAATAGAAAACTTTTAATACACTCTATACCATTGAAATATCATATATCATATGATAATAGTGACATCATTCCAATTTCGATTGGAAAAAGGTGAAAAATAATCTTCGCAATCGCAATATAGTTATTATAACTAAGAATGTAGTACAAGGAATTCCAGACTTCGCGTAGATGTAGAAAAAGAGGATAAACAAAAAAAAAGAACCTTTTCCTATTTATTTCTTGGTTATCAAAAATTGTCAAAGAATTGTCAACAAGAATTTTTTTCATGTTACGAACTTGATGTTGATAAATCCACAAATCTAGAAATTCATTTCGGACAGTTGAACCTTCTCGAATTGTTTCTTTTTAAGAACCAAAAAGATTTGTGCCAAAATAACAGATGCAAAGAAGAACAAAAGGCCTTGTACGCGCAATGGGTCTTGAAGTACTATTTCCGCATCTCCCTGACCAAATCCACCCACATTAGGATTACTCGTTAATGGTTGATCAAGTTTGATAGATTCACCCTCTGAAACAAGAAGTTCTGGTCCTGGAGGGATAATATCAACCACTTCACGTCCATCTGAGGCATCTGCTATGGTTATTTCGTACCCGCCCTTTTCTTTTCGTAAAATTTTCTTTACTATACCTGCTGCTGTAGCATTATAAACTGTATTATTACTCTTGCTCCCGTCCGGATAAATCTGACCCCTTCCTCTGTTACCACCTAGGTATATAGGATATTTTAAGAAGTGAACATCTTTCTTAGTAGCAGGGTCTGGGGAAAGAATAGGAAAGGTGATTTCACTATATTTTTGCCCAGGAACAGGGCCTATCACAAGAATATTTTTTTTATTGGGTCGATAGCTCTGAAAAGAAAGATTGCCTATCTTTTCTTTCATCTCGGGAGAAATACGATCGGGTGGGGCTAATTCAAATCCCTCGGGTAAAATAAGAACAGCCCCCACATTCAAACCCCCCTTTTTGCCGTTAGCAAGAACTTGTTTTAGTTGCATATCATAAGGAATTCGAACAACTGCCTCAAATACAGTATCAGGAAGGACCGCTTGTGGAACCTCAATATCCACGGGCTTATTAGCTAAATGGCAATTGGCACATACAATACGACCAGTTGCTTCTCGTGGATTTTCATAACCTTGCTGTGCAAAAATGGGATATGCATTTGAAATGGATGACCGAGTTATTATATATATCATGAGCGATAGGGAAATGAATCGAGTAATCTGTTCTTTTATCCAAGAAAAGGTATTTCTAGTTTGCATGGTCCAATCGTTGATCCCGAAAATTTCTACAATAAATTGGGTAGGTTGCTAGTATAGTTCCCTATCCGCGATTCTGCTATTTACTTTACTGAACTAAATTGACTTTAACTGAAAAATATTACTGAAATATGGGAGGAACTCCCCGCCTTGGCTGGGTAGAAATAGAAAGAGTAAGTACGATTTTAAATGCTTTGATTATGTACAAAGTAAGAAACATTATAAATTATAATTGGATTAATGTCCGTATTTCTTTTTTCTTTTCAGTCATTCAGTGAATGATAAATCACTACAAGCGATGGAGATACACGATTTAAATAACGGAAAATCCAATATTTCAAAATTGTATCTAGAATGACTGGGAAGGTGGAAACAAGACCAGATATAATTTGATCGTTATGAGCAAATCCAAAATCTTTGTAGATAGAGCCAATCATTAGTTCCCAACCGTGAGGCGAATGAAATCCGATACATAAATCAGTTACTAAAAGAATAGAAAAAGCTTTTATTGTGTCGCTTAAGTTATATAGGAATTCCTGAATCCAAGAGTTAAGAAGAATAAGTTCTTTATTCCCCAGAAGAGAATAACCACTTAGAATAAGTAAACAAATTATATTTGTTGAGAAGTGCAAAATCATCTGGATACAATCCTCATTGTGCATCTTCATCAATTGAATCGTTTCAGTGTGGATTCCTATACGAAGCTTTTGTAGATGTGTTTCCGGGCATTCTTTTATCATTTCGTCCAACAGGCGGAGTTCCTCTAATTCGATGAATTTTTCTAGAAGACTCTTTTCTTGAATATCATTCAAAAACGTTTCGGATTGCTTAATATTCCACCAATTAGTAATCCAAGATTCCAGACTTTTTTGAAATGATAAAGAGATCCACCAGGGTAAAAATACTATAGATGCAAGATATAGAAAAGGAATAAATGCTTTCTTTTTTTCCATTTTTTTTTTCATCTATAAATTGTTAACGAACCCATCGCGTTCGTCGAATCTATGCGATCTAATATTTCTATCAAACATGAGTTCTATTACAAAGTATCGAATCCATGAATCTATTCTCTTTTTTTTTTTTTACTGAATTGAGTTAAGTCGATTTCCATACGAATAAAAGACCTCTTTTTCTAGACAAATTTTGTCAAAAATTTGGAAGCTTGAATCTAATCTATTAACTAGTAAGCTAATTAATTTGTCGACAAAAACAGTTTTCCTTTTTGGTTGTTCTGTATACGTCTGCTTTGACCCGCATAGGCATTCGGATGAAATTTCCGTTGAAATTTCCGTTAAGGTATGCTGTAGAAAAATAGAATTGTCGAGTTTTTATTTTATTCCGAGCTAAGAATAAGATAAGAAAAAGTTAATTTCAAAATACTTCAATTGGTACACGCAAAAAATAGGCCAATTCAGCAGCTTTTTGTTCAATTTCTCGTGGAGTCAAATTCTCATCAGTACGCGTCAAGGGAATGGCCCCCTGACCTCTGATTTCCAGATAAAGGACACGACGAGTAGAAATACCTTCTTTAAGTTCTATTCTAATAGACTGAATATCTTTTATAAGAAATCGGAGGAAGATGCGACGATTTTTTCCAGGAAATCCCCAACGAAAAATACATACTATTCCTTCTTTTCTATCGAATCGATCATAACCACTACCCACATTCAACAAAATTGTACACCACAAATAGGAGCTAATAAAGAGGCCTGCGATCCCATAGAAAGACATCACGAGCCCTTGCGGAAAAAAAATGATTTGCTGGGGGGGAAATAAAGATATAAAATTCCTACCAAGATAGCTGGAAATTCCAACCAATAAGAAGCCTAATGAACCTAAAAAAAGGATAAATGCCCAGCAGAAATTACTTATTTTTCGAGATCCCGTTATAAGTTCTATCCATATACGTTCTGATCGCCAATTCATACTAGATCTGGTTGCATTTAATTTGAATTGAAAGAATACCAAAAATGAATTTGACTTTCCTTACTCTTTTTGTTTCCGATGTAACTCTCATCAACTAGTACTATTCTGATGTGAATCTTTACTTTAAATTAGTTATATCGAAGATAATAAGATCTACCCCTATATCATGTTTCCACTAAGGGCTCTTTCTTTCATTTATGTTTGGGATAAATCACATGGTATACGATTCTGCTAAATCGATATCTGTGTTATGATTCAAGTCTAAGTCTTGAAAAATGAGATTTGGCCTACAAGATCTAAACAATCTTGTTTTTTTGAACATGAAGAAATAAAGAAGCCATTGCAATTGCCGGAAATACTAGGCCCACTAAAGGCACAAAAATAGATGGAAAGTTGATAGTTGTCATAGAATGGGTACCTCGATTTACTATATTGTACCTGTTTATTATATTTTTTTTTGTTATTATATTAATTAATTAATTAGAATTCTATAGAAGTGAGTATAGCATATAATAAGTGCAAGGAATGTCGAACTAAAAAAAAGAAGCTTTCTACATATAATATATGCTAATTGACTTTACTTTATTATTCTTCATCTTTTCTTCTTTTTTTTCTTCTAATAACTAATAAAATACCTAATAAAAAAAAGAAAATAAATGGAAAGAATAAAGAATAAGGTTTTTTTATAACTTATAAATAAAATTTCCAAAGGATTCTTTAGAATCCGATCCATACCTCTTGGATCGGATTCCCGGAAAATCTCGAAAGATGCAAAAAGCTATTTTTGCTGTAGTAATTATATACTATACATATGTAAGAAGGGGACATTCTATTTTTGAATTTCACAGAAGGAAAAGGAAGAGGTCGTTCTTTTCTCTTGTTGATAGAGGTTTCCTTATTAGTAATCGGAAATATAATGAATATATATAATTATTTATATCACATTTTGTGATTCTTTATATTCTACAATTAGGGTGTCGCCAACCAAAAACCCCCAGTCTTCCGGTTTTTACTTTTAGTCCATTTAATTCCAATAAACCAAAAACCAAATACTTGATTGACACAAATAATTGACCTTAATGTTCGGCTTGATTTTGATTCAAAGGAAAAAAAGCGTGCAGCTGAAATAACTCACTTAGAACGGCTTTTAAAAGATTACGTGGTACGATTGGATCGAATAAACCCTTATGGAATAAATATTCGGCTGCTTGTGAACCTTCCGGTACTGTCTTATTCAATGTTTGTTCAATTACTCTTTTACCCGCAAATGCAATGTAGGCATTGGGTT